CTTTAAATACAAGAAGCCGAGTGGGCGGATTAGTCCGAGTGGAGAGAAAAAAAAAAAGGATTGAACTGAAAATCTTTTCTGGAGATATCCATTTTCCTGGAGAGACAGATAAGATATCCCGACACAGTGGCATCTTGATACCCCCAGGAACAGGAAAAACAAATTCTAAGGAATCCAAAAAATGGAAAAATTGGATCTATGTCCAACGGATCACACCTACTAAGAAAAAGTATTTTGTTTTAGTTCGACCCGTAGTGACATATGAAGTATTGGACGGTATAAATTTAGCAACACTCTTCCCCCCGGATCTGTTACAAGAAAGGGATAATATGCAACTTCGAGTTGTCAATTATATTGTTTACAGAAATGGCAAACCAATTCGGGGAATTTCTGATACAAGTATTCAATTAGTTCGGACTTGTTTAATTTTGAATTGGGACCAAGACAAAAAAAGTTCTTCTATCGAAGAGGCTCATACTTCCTTTGTTGAAGTAAGTACAAATGGTCTGATTCGAGATTTCCTAAGAATTGACTTAGTGAAATTCCCTATTTCGTATCTCAGAAAAAGGAATGATCCCTCAGGCTCAGGATTGATCTCAGATTCAGATAATGTGTCAGATCACACCAATAGCAATCCCTTTTATTCCAAGACAAAAATTCAACAATTACTTAGTCAAAATCAAGGAACTATTCGCACGTTGTTAAATAAAAATAAGGAATGTCCATCTTTGATAATTTTGTCATCATCTAATTGTTTCCGAATGGGTCCATTCAACGCTGGAAAATATCACAATGTGATAAAAGAATCAATTAAAAAAGATCCTATAATTAAAATTAGGAATTCGATTGGCCCTTTAGGAACAGTCCTTCAATTTGTGAATTTTTATTCATTTTACTATTTAATAACTCATAATCCTATTTTGGTAACTAAATATTTGCAACTTGAAAATTTAAAACAGACTTTTCAAGTAATTAACTATTATTTAATGGATGAAAATGGGAGAATTTTGAATCCCGATTCATGCAGTAACATCGTTTTGAATTCATTCAATTTGAATTGGTATTTTCTCCATCATAATTATTATCATAATTATTTTGAAGAAAGATCCACAATAATTAGTCTTGGACAGTTTATTTGTGAAAATGTATGTATATCCAAAAACGGACCCCATCTCAAATCGGGTCAAGTTTTGATTGTTCAAGTTGACTCTGTAGTAATAAGATACGCCAAGCCTTATTTGGCCACTCCAGGAGCAACTGTTCATGGTCATTATGGAGAAATCCTTTACGAAGGAGATACATTAGTTACATTTATATATGAAAAATCGAGATCCGGTGATATAACGCAGGGTCTTCCAAAAGTGGAACAAGTGTTAGAAGTGCGTTCAATTGATTCAATATCGATGAACCTAGAAAAAAGAATTGAGGGTTGGAACGAGCATATAAAAAAAATTCTTGGAATTCCTTGGGGATTCTTGATTGGGGCTGAACTAACTATAGTGCAAAGTCGTATATCTTTGGTTAATAAGATCCAAAAGGTTTATCGATCCCAGGGGGTGCAAATCCATAATAGGCACATAGAAATTATTGTACGCCAAATAACATCAAAGGTGTTGGTTTCAGAGGATGGAATGTCTAATGTTTTTTTACCTGGAGAACTAATTGGATTGTTGCGAGCGGCGCGAACGGGGCGCGCTTTGGAAGAATCGATCTGTTACCGCGCCATCCTATTGGGAATAACAAGGGCATCTTTGAATACTCAAAGTTTCATATCTGAAGCGAGTTTTCAAGAAACTGCTCGAGTTTTAGCCAAAGCTGCTCTCCGGGGCCGTATCGATTGGTTGAAAGGCCTAAAAGAGAACGTTGTTATAGGAGGGATGATACCCGTTGGTACCGGATTCAAAGGATTAGTGCATCGTTCAAGGCAACATAAGAACATTCCTTTGAAAACCAAAAAGAAGCATTTTTTCGAGGGGGAAATCGGAGATATTTTGTTCCACCACAGAGAATTATTTGATTCTTCCATTTCAAAGAAGTTTCATGATACATCAGAACAATCATTTCGAGGATTTAATGATTCCTAAAAGTGGATTCATACTTTTTTTTTTAATTAAAATTCAAAAAACTCTTTATTTATGGTCATTTTTTTGGGTAATCGAAAAAAAGATAATAACGAATAGAGGGTAGGGGTTTGGATTGTGTATCGACATCCACATGGCCAATCTCCGGTAGAAGAAAAGGTTCCATCGGAACAATTATTTAGTTCAGGGCAACCTCGTCGCTTTTTTTTTTTTTMAAAAAAAAAAGCGGAAGTGGGGGGGAGAAATGACAAGAAGGTATTGGAATATCAATTTGGAAGAGATGATGGAAGCGGGAGTTCATTTTGGTCATGGTACTAGGAAATGGAATCCTAGGATGGCACCTTATATTTCTGCCAAGCGTAAAGGTATTCATATTACAAATCTTACTAAAACTGCTCGTTTTTTATCAGAAGCTTGTG